TCTTAGATTCATGGATCAAATTCGATTCCGTGGGATCTTTCACTCACATTTTTTTCCACCAAGAACGTTTTATGAAACTCTTTGACCCCCGAATTTGGAGTATCCTACTTTCACGTGATTCACAGGGTGCAACAAGCAATCGATATTTCACGATCAAAGGTGTAGTACTGCTTGTAGTAGTGGTCCTTATATCTCGTATTAACAATCGAAAGATGGTCGAAAGAAAAAATCTCTATTTGATGGGGCTTCTTCCTATACCTATGAATTCCATTGGACCCAGAAATGAGACATTGGAAGAATCTTTTTGGTCTTCCAATAGAAATAGGTTGATTGTTTCGCTCCTGTATCTTCCAAAAGGGAAAAAGATTTCTGAGAGTTGTTTCATGGGTCCGCAAGAGAGTACTTGGGTTCTCCCAATAAAGAAAAAGTGTATCATGCCTGAATCTAACCGGGGTTCGCGGTGGTGGAGGAACCGGATCGGAAAAAAGAGGGATTCTAGTTGTCAGATATCTAATGAAACCATAGCTGGAATTGAGATCTCATTCAAAGAGAAAGATAGCAAATATCTGGAGTTTCATTTTTTATCCTATACGGATGATCCGATCCGCAAGGACCATGATTGGGAATTGTTTGATCGTCTTTCTCCGAGGAAGAAACGAAACATAATCAACTTGAATTCGGGACAGCTATTCGAAATCTTAGGGAAAGACTTGATTTCTTATCTCATGTCTGCTTTTCGTGAAAAAAGACCAATTGAGGGGGAGAGTTTCTTCAAACAACAAGGAGCTGGGGCAACTATGCAATCCAATGATATTGAGCATGTTTCCCATCTCTTCTCGAGAAACAAGTGGGGTATTTCTTTGCAAAATTGTGCTCAATTTCATATGTGGCAATTCCGCCAAGATCTCTTCGTTAGTTGGGGGAAGAATCAGCACGAATCGGATTTTTTGAGGAACGTCTCGAGAGAGAATTGGATTTGGTTAGACAATGTGTGGTTGGTAAACAAGGATCGGTTTTTTAGCAAGGTACGGAATGTATTGTCAAATATTCAATATGATTCCACAAGATCTATTTTCGTTCAAGTAACGGATTCTAGCCAATGGAAAGGATCTTCTTCTGATCAATCCAGAGATCATTTCGATTCCGTTAGAAATGAGGATTCAGAATATCACACATTGATCGATCAAACAGAGATTCAGCAACTAAAAGAGAGATCGATTCTTTGGGATCCTTCCTTTCTTCAAATGGAACGAACAGAGATAGAATCAGATCGATTCCCGAAATGCCTTTTTGGATCTTCCTCCATGTCCTGGCTATTCACGGAACCTGAGAAGCGGATGAATAATCATCTGCTTCCGGAAGAAATCGAAGAATTTCTTGGGAATCCTACAAGATCAATTCGTTCTTTTTTCTCTGACAGATGGTCAGAACTTCATCTGGGTTCGAATCCTACTGAGAGGTCCACTAGAGATCAGAAATTGTTGAAGAAAAAACAAGATGTTTCTTTTGTCCCTTCCAGGCGAGCGGAAAATAAAGAAATGGTTGATATATTCAAGATAATTACGTATTTACAAAATACCGTCTCAATTCATCCTTCGGAACCATATCACATCCCGGATCTGGTTCCATCAGAAGAGAGATTCCCAGAAATGGCGGATCTATTCACTCTATCAATAACCGAGCCGGATCTGGTGTATCATAGGGTATTTGCCTTTTCTATTGATTCCTACGGGTTGGATCAAAAAAAATTATTGAATGAGGTATTCAACTCCAGAGATGAATCGAAAAAGAAATCCTTATTGGTTCTACCTCCTCTTTTTTATGAGGAGAATGAATCTTTTTCTCGAAGGATCATAAAAAAATCGGTCCGGATCTACTGCGGGAATGATTTGGAAGATCCCAAACTAAAAACAGCGGTATTTGCTAGCAACAACATAATGGAGGCAGTCAATCAATATAGATTGATCCGAAATCTGATTCAAATCCAATATGGGTACATAAGAAATGTATCGAATCGATTCTTTTTAATGAATAGATCCGATCGTAACTTCGAATATGGAATTCAAAGGGATCAAATAGGAAATGATACTCTGAATCATATAACTATAATGAAATATACGATCAACCAACATTTATCAAATTTGAAAAAGAGTCAGAAGAAATGGTTTGATCCTCTTATTTCTCGAACTGAGAGATCCATGAATCGGGATCCTGATGCATATAGATACAAATGGTCCAATGGGAGCAAGAATTTCCAGGAACATTTGGAACATTTCGTTTCTGAACAGAAGAATCCTTTTCAAGTAGTGCAAGTAGTGTTCGATCGATTACGTATTAATCAATATTCGATTGATTGGTCCGAGGCTATCGACAAAGAAGATTTGTCTAAGACACTTCGTTTCTTTTTGTCCAAGTCACTTCTCTTTTTGTCCAAGTCACTTCCCTTTTTGTCCAAGTTACTTCCCTTTTTCTTTGTGAGTATCGGGAATATCCCCATTCATAGGTCCGAGATCCACATCTATGAATTGAAAGGTCCGAATGATCAACTCTGCAATCAGTTGTTAGAATCCATAGGTGTTCAAATCGTTCATTTGAAGAAATTGAAACCCTTCTTATTGGATGATCATGATACTTCCCAAAGACCGAAATTCTTGATCAATGGAGGAACAATATTACCATTTTTGTTCAAAAAGATACCAAAGCGGATGATTGACTCATTCCATACTAGAAAGAATCGCAGGAAATCCTTTGATAACACGGATTCCTATTTCTCAATGAGATCCCACGATCGAGACAATTGGCTGAATCCCGTGAAACCATTTCATAGAAGTTCATTGATATCTTCTTTTTATAAAGCAAATCGACTTCGATTCTTGAATGATCCACATCACTTCTGGTTCTATTGTAACAAAGGATTCCCCTTTGATGTGGAAAAGACCCGTATCAATAATTATGATCTTACATATGGACAATTCCTCAATATCTTGTCCATTCGCAACAAAATATTTTCCTTGTGCGTTGGTAAAAAAAAATCTCTTTTTTTGGAGAGAGAGACTATTTCACCAATGGAATCACAGGTATCTGACATCTTCATACCTAATGATTTCCCACAAAGTGGTGATGAAACGTATAACTTGTACAAATTGTACAAATCTTTATTACATTTTCAAATTCGATCCGATCCATTCGTTCGTAGAGCTATTTACTCGATCGCAGACATTTCTGCAACACCTCTAACAGAGGAACAAATAGTCAATTTGGAAAGAACTTCTTGTCAGCCTCTTTCAGATATGAATCTATCTGATTCAGAAGGGAATAACTTGCATCAGTATCTCAGTTTCAATTCAAACATGGGTTTGAATCACACTCCATGTTCTGAGAAGTATTTACCATCCGGAAAGAGGAAAAAACGGAGTCTTTGTCTAAAGAAATGCGTTGAGAAAGGGCAGATGTATAGAACCTTTCAACGAGATAGTGCTTTTTCAAATCTCTCAAAATGGAATCTGTTCCAAACATATATGCCATGGTTCCTTACTTCGATAGGGTGCAAATATCTCAATTTCACCCTTTTAGATACTCTTTCAGACCCATTGCCGATACTAAGTAGCAGTCAAAAATTACTAAGTAGCAGTCAAAAATTTGTATCCATTTTTCATGATATGATGCATGGATCAGATATATCACGGTCAATTCCTCAGAAGATTCTTACACAATGGACTCTGATAAGTGAGATTTCGAGTCAATGTTTACAGAATCTTCTTCTGCCCGAAGAAATGATTCATCGAAATAATGAGTCACCCGTTCCATTGATATGGGCACATCTGAGATCAACAAATGCTCGGGAGTTCCTCTATTCAATCTTTTTCCTTCTTCTTGTTGCTGGATATCTCGTTCGTATACATCTTCTCTTTGTTTCCCGAGCCTCTAGTGAGTTACAGACAGAGTTAGAAAAGATCAAATCTTTGATGATTCCATCATACATGATGGAATTTCGAAAACTTCTGGATAGGTATCCTACATCTGAACTGAATTCTTTCTGGTTAAAAAATCTCTTTCTAGTTGTTCTGGAACAATTAGGAGATTCTCTGGAAGAAATACGGGGTTCTGCTTCTGGTGGCAACATGCTATTGGGTGGTGGTCCCGCTTATGGGGTCAAATCAATACGTTCTAAGAATAAATATTGGAAGATCAATCTCATCGATCTTGTAAGTATCATACCAAATCCCATCAATCGAATCATTTTTTCGAGAAATACGAGACATCTAAGTCGTACAAGTAAAGAGATCTATTCATTGATAAGAAAAAGAAAAAACGTGAACGGTGATTGGATTGATGAGAAAATCGAATTCTGGGTCGCGAACAGTGATTCGATTGATGATGAAGAAAGAGAATTCTTGGTTCAGTTCTCCACCTTAACGACAGAAAAAGGGATTGATCAAATTCTATTGAGTCTGACTCATAGTGATCATTTATCAAAGAATGACTCTGGTTATCAAATGATTGAACAACCGGGATCAATTTCCTTACGATACTTAGTTGACATTCATCAAAAGGATCTAATGAATTATGAGTTCAATAGATCCTGTTTAGCAGAAAGACGGATATTCCTTGCTCATTATCAGACAATCACTTATTCACAAACCTCGTGTGGGGCTAATAGTTTTCATTCCCCATCTCCTCATGGAAAACCCTTTTCGCTCCGCTTAGCCCTATCCCCTTCTAGAGGTATTTTAGTGATAGGTTCTATAGGAACTGGACGATCCTGTTTGGTCAAATACCTAGCGACAAACTCCTATGTTCCTTTCATTACGGTATTTCCGAACAAGTTCCTGGACGACAAGCTTAAAGGTTATCTTATTGATGATATCGATATTGATGATAGTGACGATATTGATGATATCGATATTGATGATAGTGACGATATTGATGATAGTGACGGTATTGATGATAGTGATGATGACCTTGATATTGATATGGAGCTGCTAACTATGACGAATGTG